AGTTATTTATATAAGGAAAAGGAAAGTAAGGAAGGTAAACAAAAAATACTTCTTTTTCTTTGAACCCACCCAATCAAAAATCCTCCTTTTCTCAAAGGAGAATCGAAAAAATAATATTTTCATACAATATCTTAATTGAATTATATGTAATGATCAATAAATTAAGTTGAATTCTATATCTACACATACCAAAAACATAGAAAAATCCGAATACCAATCTAATCGATTCTATAGATATTTGGGCTAGAGTTGACAAACAAACAAAACCGGCAATATACTTTATTAGTATCGCATAGAAATCTAAATGGGGCGTGGCCAAGTGGTAAGGCAACGGGTTTTGGTCCCGCTATTCGGAGGTTCGAATCCTTCCGTCCCAGAACATATATATTCTCTGACAATATAGATTGCGTTTTTAACAATGTTCTGTTTAAAATCGAAATGTTAGCTGGAATGTGATTGTTGTTTCTGATTTTTTTCTTCGATGAATCGTTTTTTTTTTTCAAAAACTGAATCGAGATACGAAAGAATCCATATTCCCTATCTCATATTCTCTACCCCCTAAATTAGCCTAATTAGATTCAATTTTCTTTTTTGTAGATTTCTTGACTTTTCGCCAAGAGGGGGTTTTTGGTACTAATTCAATTCACTAAGTCTCTTAATTCTTAATCAATGAGGTAGGCTAAAATAGAAAAAAAGGAGCAAAAACTGGACTTAATCTGGGCTTGTTTGGCTTTGTGCCCAGACAGCTCGCATTTCGTAAAAATAAAAAAGACTAGGACATCCCCTTCTTTTGATTTATGCTGCATCAGTCCCATAGAATGGGGTAGATAGGAGTTAATCAGTGATGGGAAGGCGTTCATTTCAATATCTATAAACGGTGACAATTGCTCAGTCTATTTGATCGAATTGATAGATACGAAACCCTCCCCATTCTTTGGATTTTATCAATCAGATGAAAAAAAAAAGACTTATCTTTTTTCCTAAGATGATCAAAAGTTATTTTTAACTATCAAATTTTCTTGGAATAATGATGTCGAGAGGGGAACTTTCGAAATTGATTCGAAATTTCGAAAGAGAAATAGTTTAAATCATTCCTTAGAAGCTGAATCTTTCTCTCCTATTAAGTCACGTGAAGATGCAGAATCAAAAAGAATTCGTTTATTCGTCTTATTTTATTTATATAAATAAATTATTTATTATATATATTTATTAATTAATATTATAATGTTAGACAATTTTATATTAGCGATGGGGTCTTACTAAGACTTCTTCAGAAAAATATTTATCCACCTATATCTATAGTATTATTTATATCTATATACTATAGATATAGAAGATATAGAAAATACTTTAGATTATGGTGTTTATACATCAGCCCAACCAATGACTATTCATGATTCCATAATTGAATCAATTCCATACCGGTTCTTAGAGGAATGTTATGGTAAAACTTCGTTTGAAACGATGTGGTAGAAAGCAACGTGCGACTTGAAGGACACGATCCGTTGTGGATTTGTACATCCACCATTTTTTGTAGGAATGAAGGTGCTCTTAGCTCGACATCATTGGTTCTGTTTCACTAGAACCCCTCGTTTTTTGTTGTCTTGGAATGTAAATAGTCCATGATGGAGCTCGAGTAGAAAGTATTAATTTATTTCTCGGGGCAAGGGTCTAGGGTTAATGCCAATCAATAAAAAAATTGAAACAACTTCGTAAATATATCTTAGGTATGGAAATCGAAAGAATCCAATTTGAGCAAGTTTAAAATGAAAAAATTTATTGGAATTGATCAAACTTTTTCTATCCAAAGTGTTTCACGAGGGAATCCATCATCTTGTAGGATTCTTTCATAAAAATCGCAAAAAGGGTATGTTGCTGCCATTTTGAAAGGATTAAAAAGCACCGAAGTAATGTCTAAACCCAATGATTTAAAATAAAACAAAGATAAAGGATCCCAGAACAAGGAAACACCTTTTTAATTGTCTTAATAACTGGATCAGACTGAAGAATCCGATTTTAAACGAGACAAACAAAAAAGGAGGAAAGACCGCTCAATAAATGAAAGTGACGAAAGATTTTCCTTTGAACTGTTTGAAAGTTATCCAACTTGAGTTATGAGAGTATGAATGGTTTCTTTTTCATTTTAAGGAAGAACGAAGAAAAAAAGACTTAGATCTTTAATTGCTTTGATCATTTTATGGATCCAGTTGTCATTTCTTAGATAGAATTCCATACAGAGACAAAACTTCGAATCAATCATTTTTCTCGAGCCGTACGAGGAGAAAGCTTCCTATACGTTTCTAGGGGGGGTGTTGTTCATCTACATCTATCCCAATGAGCCGTCTATCGAATCGTTGCAATTGATGTTCGATCCCGAAGAGAAGGAAAAGATCTTCAGAAAGTGGGTTTTTATGATCCGATAAAGAATCAAACTTATTTAAATGTTCCTGCTATTTTATATTTCCTTGAAAAAGGGGCTCAACCTACAGAAACTGTTCAG